CAAGTAAAAGCTTTAGCTGAAAATGTATGTATGTCTGCTCACAAAACACGAAGAGTAATTGATCAGATTCGTGGGCGTTCCTATGAGGAAACACTTATGCTACTGGAACTCATGCCTTATCGAGCATCTTATCCCATTTTTAAATTGGTTTATTCTGCAGCAGCAAATGCTAGTCACAATAAAAGTTTCAACGAAGCTGATTCAGTCATTAGTAAAGCCGAAGTCAATGGGGGTACTATCGTGAAAAGGTTAAAACCTCGGGCTCGAGGACGTAGTTATCCGATAAAAAGACCCACCTGTCATATCATTATTGTAGTGAGGGATAGCTCGAAAAAGAAAACGGATCAGGATATATATTTAGAAACAAAGGATCAATGGAAAGATCCTATAATAGAGAGATATTTGGAGAAAGAGAGAGAGAGAGAAAAAAAAGAGAAAGAGAGAGAAGAAAAATATGGGCAAAAAAATAAATCCCCTTGGTTTCCGACTTGGTGGGGAAAACCAAAAGCATAGATCCCTTTGGTTCGCGCAACCAAAAAATTATTCCATAGGTCTCCAGGAAGATGAAAAAATACGAGATTGTATCAAGAATTATGTACAAAAAAATAGGAGAATATCCTCGGGTTTCGAAGGAATTGCACATATAGAGATTCAAAAAAAAATCGATCTGATCCAGGTCATAATCTATATTGGATTTCCAAATTTGTTAATAGAGGGTCGAACACGAGGAATCGAAGAATTACAGATCAATGTACAAAAAGGATTTAATTCTGTGAACCGGAGACTTAACATTGCTATCACAAGAGTTGCAAAACCTTATGGACAACCTAATATTCTTGCAGAATATATAGCTCTACAATTAAAGAATAGAGTTTCCTTTCGAAAGGCAATGAAAAAAGCTATTGAATTAACTGAACAAGCGGATACAAAAGGAATTCAAGTGCAAATTGCAGGACGTATCGACGGAAAAGAAATTGCACGTGTCGAATGGATCAGAGAAGGTAGGGTTCCCCTACAAACCATTCGAGCTAAAATTGATCATTGTTCCTATACAGTTCGAACTATCTATGGGGTATTAGGCATCAAAATTTGGATATTTGTAGACGAGCAATAATGGGCCTTTCCTTGCCATTCTATCCAGTGATAGAACAAAAAACGACAAACTATTCTTTTTCCCTTCAATGAAAAATGAGCAATTCTAATTCTATAGGGTTGAATAAAAATTGGATTGATCATTTGGTAGAATTGCTATGCTTAGTGTGTGACTCGTTGGTTTTTCTTTAGAGTTGGGATTCAAAAAAAAAGGACTGGCCCCTAACTAATAACTATAGAACTTAGAACCAGCTCATTGCTTCGTATTATCGAGATCCAAGGAACCAGTCACTATATGATGTGTCAATCATATAGTTGTAGCAACTGAAATCTTTTTTCCATAAAGGAAAAATCAATCTGATTATGGATTGTGAAGCGAAAATAGAGGGATGTGGGTAAATGGAAGGGCGAGAGAAAGAGAGAAGGAGAATATCAATGGTATATGATTCCAATATGTATGGTCTATTATGAATCATCTCATAAAAGGCAGTGTGATAAAGCATCAATACTGATTCGTCCATAATTAGATGAATACGGTTCATAGGAAAAATACCAATAATAAAGAGCCTCGAGTCAATAGAGACTGAGGAGATTGACTTGGGAACGAACTTGAATTGAGGAGCTCCATTGCAGAGTTCAGGCCTAGCCATTAATGGAGAAGCTATGGGAACGACGGAACCTGTGACTGCAGAAGATTCTATTGAAAACGAATCCTAATGATTCATTGGGTGGGATGGCGGAACCAACCAGGAACCAATTGATTTATTCTGAGAGGCCATGGGTTGACCCTACGAATGAAACAAATATTGAAAGAGTAAATATTCGCCCGCGAAACCCTTATTGAATTGCAAAATTTTGGCCGATTCGGTAAAGGTCAAGGGTTCGTTATAAAAATAAAGCAAAGGCATTATCTTCTATATATAGAAATATACGTCTAGCTATATATACAAGATATACAGATTCCTACGTGACAGATTCAATATCAATAAATCCCATGATTTAGTGTATTATTCAATAAATACATGTGTATCTGTAATATTATTGAATCGTTTCATTCGCGAGGAGCTGGATGAGAAGAAACTCTCATGTCCGGTTCTGTAGTAGAGATGAGGTTGAGAAACAACCATCAACTATAACCCCAAAAGAACCAGATTCCGTAAACAACATAGAGGAAGAATGAAGGGAATATCTTATCGAGGCAATCATATTTGTTTCGGTAGATATGCTCTTCAGGCACTTGAACCCGCTTGGATCACATCTAGACAAATAGAAGCAGGGCGACGAGCAATGACACGATATGCGCGCCGTGGTGGAAAAATATGGGTCCGTATATTTCCCGACAAACCCGTTACAGTAAGACCTACGGAAACCCGTATGGGTTCGGGGAAGGGATCTCCCGAATATTGGGTATCTGTTGTTAAGCCGGGTCGAATACTTTATGAAATGGGCGGAGTATCGGAAACTGTAGCCAGAGCAGCTATTAAAATAGCTGCGTGCAAAATGCCTATACGAACGCAATTCATTATTTCAGGATAGGGATGTGGAACCAAAGGGGTATTTATGATGAAAAAAACAATCGCGGATTTCTTTATTTCTGGACAGACAATATTTCTTTCTTTTTTCCTTCGACCTTTGCATTAAAAGAACAGATTCAAAAAAAAATGATATGATTCAACCTCAGACCCATTTGAATGTAGCGGACAACAGCGGGGCTCGAGAATTGATGTGTATTCGAATCATAGGAGCTAGTAATCACCGATATGCTCATATTGGTGACGTTATTGTTGCTGTAATAAAAGAAGCAGTGCCCAATATGCCTCTCGAAAGATCAGAAGTGATCAGAGCTGTAATTGTACGTACATGTAAAGAACTCAGACGTGACAACGGTATGATAATACGATATGATGACAATGCAGCAGTTGTCATTGATCAAGAAGGAAATCCAAAAGGAACTCGGGTTTTTGGAGCGATCGCTCGAGAATTGAGACAGTTGAATTTCACTAAAATAGTCTCATTAGCTCCTGAGGTATTATAAATACTAGTAGATGAGACCATGATATAGTAGGGTATCTGAAATGGATCAATTAGTAGATTGTGTTTCACGCATATACTTTTAATAATTCATAAATAAAGAATCAAAAATTCACATAAAAAAAAAACGGAACATGTTGATTATATCAAAATTAGGAGGCACCAATAATTATAGTTCGTCATGGGTAGGGACACTATTGCCGATATATTAACTTCTATAAGAAATGCCGACATGGATAAAAAAGGAACGGTTCGAATAGCATCTACTAATATGACCGAAAGCGTTGTTAAAATACTTCTACGAGAAGGTTTTATTGAAAACGTTAGGAAACATCGGGAAAACAACAAATATTTCTTGGTTTCAACCCTGCGACATAGAAGAAATAGGAAAGGAACATATAGAAATATTTTAAAGCGTATCAGCCGACCCGGTCTACGAATCTATTCCAACTATCAACGAATTCCTAGGATTTTAGGTGGAATGGGGATTGTAATTCTTTCTACTTCTAGAGGTATAATGACAGATCGAGAAGCTCGACTAGAAGGAATTGGAGGAGAAGTTTTGTGTTATATATGGTGATCCTTCTGGTATCCGAAGTTGATCCGTAACTTCCTATTTGTGAAAAAGGAGAGGAAAGACGGGTTGTTTAATATCACTCCTCCTCCATTAGTTGATACTTCAAGGGGGTTACCTGGAATGAAAGAACAAAAATTGATTCATGAAGGTTTAATTACTGAATCACTTCCCAATGGTATGTTCCGGGTTCGTTTAGATAATGAAGATCTGATTCTAGGTTATGTTTCGGGGAGGATCCGACGAAGTTTTATACGGATACTACCAGGAGATAGAGTAAAAATCGAAGTAAGTCGTTATGATTCAACCAGGGGACGTATAATTTATAGACTTCGCAACAAAGATTCAAACGATTAGGTGTAGGTGGCTTTTTAAACATTCCTTTCGTGGGAATACAATTCGAGGTTCAAAATTTCAAGAGACTTATTTTCTTCCAAGGAGTAGATTCGGAATTAAGGTAAGGAATAACAAATATGAAAATAAGGGCTTCTGTTCGTAAAATTTGTGAAAAATGTCGACTGATCCGTAGGCGGGGACGAATTATAGTAATTTGTTTCAATCCGAGACATAAACAGAGACAAGGGTAATCTTTCTAAAAAGAAAAGGGGATTTTCTAAAGGACCCGATGGACAAATAAAGGATCTGTTTTGATATGAAATGGATATATCCGTATATCTCTGACTCATATTTATGAGATGATAAAATATGACAAAACCTATACCAAGAATTGGTTCACGTAGGAATGGGCGTATTGGTTCACGTAAGAGTGGGCGTAGAATACCAAAAGGAGTTATTCATGTTCAAGCGAGTTTCAACAATACCATTGTGACTGTTACAGATGTACTAGGTCAGGTGGTTTCTTGGTCCTCCGCTGGTACTTGTGGATTCAGAGGCACAAGAAGAGGGACACCATTTGCTGCTCAAACCGCAGCAGGAAATGCTATTCGTACAGTAGTGGATCAGGGTATGCAACGAGCAGAAGTAATGATAAAGGGTCCTGGTCTCGGAAGAGATGCAGCATTACGAGCTATTCGTAGAAGTGGTATACTATTAAGTTTCGTACGTGACGTAACCCCTATGCCACATAATGGATGTAGACCTCCTAAAAAAAGACGTGTGTAGAAATAAGAATTGAACGGATTTCAAGAGAAATAAATGATTCAATGATCTGAAAAAAGAATAATATTATTATGGTTCGAGAGGAAGTAGCAGTATCCACTCGGACACTACAGTGGAAGTGTGTTGAATCAAGAACAGACAGTAAGCGTCTTTATTATGGCCGTTTCATTTTGGCCCCGCTTAT